TTTTTTTCATCTTTTATTTTTTAAATCACTTACGAAATGCTTTTCTAAAATGCCAAATATTTGTTTTACGTCTTCTATGCGAAAATGCTCCGTTTTAATAAGATCTTCTTGACTGTTATTCAAAAGGTCCAATAATGTGTGTATATTGGATTTTTTGAGGCAATTGTAGATCCTAGGTGGCAGTTCTAATTGGTCAATAAAAATAGATTTCAAGGCTATTTTTTTTTTGTTTTTCCTTATTTCAGCCAATTTATTGTGAAAGGTAAAAAGGGGTAAAGAAACTTTGTGTTGATTGTCCTCTAAATGGAACTTTTCTTCTTCTGCATGTAGAAAAGGAATAAATAAATCAATTAAATTCCGGGAGGCTTCATAAAGTGCTTCTTTCGGAGTTAAACTACCGTTTGTCCATATTTCGAGAAAAAGTATTTCTTGTTTTTCATTCCCATTTCCATAAGAATGAATACTATGATTCACGTTTCGAACAGGCATGAATAAAGCATCTATAGGATAACTTCCGTCTTGCAAGTTATTTGGTGCTTTTATATGATATCCGCGATTTCTTTCGAGTTGTAATCCAATACACAAATCAATTGGTTCCGTCAAGCTAGCTATATGCTGTGTATTGTCAACTATTTCTACATAAGGTGGCAAGATGATATCTTGAGCAGTTACACATCTGGGGCCCCTAACGAAAATAGACGCTTCAGACGTTCCATATAGATTACTTCTGAATACTATTTCTTTCAAATTCATTAAAATTTCGTGTACTGATTCTTGAATACCTAATATGGTCGAGTATTCGTGTGGTATTTTCTCAGATTTTGCACGTGTAATACATGTTCCTTCTATTTCTCCAAGTAACGCTCTTCGCATCGCAATGCCTATTGTATCAGCTTGACCTTTCATAAGTGGAGAGAGAATAAAGCGCCCATAATAAAGGCATTTACTATCTGTTCTTGATTCAACACACCTCCACTGAAGTGTTCGAGTAGATACTCTTATTTTCTCTCGAACCATAGTAATATTTTACAAAATTGATCATATCCTTGAATCATTTATTTCTCTTGAAATCTCTTCAATTCTTATTTCTACACGCGTCTTTTTTTAGGAGGTCTACAGCCATTATGTGGCATAGGAGTTACATCTCGGACGAAACTTAATAGTATACCGCTTCTACGAATAGCCCGTAATGCTGCATCCCTTCCGAGACCAGGACCTTTTATCATGACTTCTGCTCGTTGCATACCTTGCTCCACCACTGTACGAATAGCGTTTCCCGCCGCGGTTTGAGCCGCAAATGGTGTCCCTCTTTTTGTACCCCTGAATCCACAAGTACCGGCCGAAGCCCAAGAAACCACTCGACCTCTTACATCTGTAACAGTCACAATGGTATTATTGAAACTTGCTTGAACATGAATAACACCCTTTGGTATTTTACGTGCACTTTTACGCGAACTAATACGTCCATTTCTACGTGAACCAATTTTTGGTATAGGTTTTGCCATATTTTATCATCTCATAAATATGAGTCAAAGATATATGGATATATCCATTTCATGTCAAAACAAAGTCTTTCGTTTTTTTACATCAATCCAATCTTTTAGCACTTCTTTTCTTTTAGAAAATTCCTTTTAGTTTTTAGTATAATAGGATTATTATCCTTGTCGTTGTTTATGTTTTGGGTTAGAACAAATTACTATAATTCGTCCCCGTCTGCGGATCAGTCGACATTTTTCACAAATTTGACGAACGGAAGCCCTTATTTTCATATTTGTTATTCCTTAGTTTTAATTTTGAATTTTTTTCTTGGAAGAAAATAAGTTTCTTGATATTTTGAATCTCGAATTGTATTCTTGTAGATAAAGAGTGTTGAAGTTGAAAAACTGCCTAATCGTTCGAATCCTTGTTGCGGAGCCTATAAATTATACGACCTCTAGTTGAATCATAACGGCTTACTTCAATCTTAACTCTATCTCCCGGTAGGATTCGTATAGAACTACGTCGTATCCTCCCTGAAACATAACCTAGAATCAGATCTTCATTATCTAAACGAACCCAGAACATACCATTAGGAAGTGATTCAGTAATCAAACCTTCATGAATCCATTTTTGTTCTTTCATTCCAGACAAAACCCCCTTAAAGTATCAACTAATAGAGGAGTGATATTAGACAAGCCGTCCTTTCTCTTTTTTTGGTCACAAATAGGAAATTTTGGATCCAACTCGGATATTATAGGGATTACCATATATAACATAAAATTTCTCCGCCAATTCCTTCTAGTCGAGCCTCTCGATCCGTCATTATACCTCGAGAGGTAGAAAGAATTGCAATCCCCATTCCACCTAAAATTCTAGGAATTCGTTGATAGTTAGAATAGATTCGTAGACCAGGGCGACTGACCCTTTTTAAATAGAACGTATTTCTATAAGGCCCTTTCTTATTTCTTCTATGTCGTAGAGTTAAAACCAAAAAATATTTGTTTCTTTCTTGATGTTTTCTCGCATTTTCGATAAAGCCTTCTCGTAAAAGTATTTTAACAAGGTTTTCGGTGATGTTAGTAGATACTATTCGAACCGTTCCTTTTCTATTCATGTCAGCATTTCGTATAGAGGTTATTATATCAGCAATAGTGTCCCTACCCATGATGAACTAAAAAAAGTGGTGCCCCAAAAATTTGATATAATCAACATGCCTTTTTATTAGTTTTTTATTAATTAAAAAAAAATGAAAGGTATATACGTGATACACAATCTACTATTTCATTCAAATACCCTACTTCTCATCTTATAATACCTCAGGAGCTAATGAAACGATTTTACTAAAGTTTTGTCTCAATTCCCGGGCAATCGCACCAAAAATTCGAGTTCCTTTGGGATTTCCTTCTTGATCAATGATAACTGCAGCATTGTCATCATATCGTATTATCATACCGTTGTTGCGTTTGAGTTCTTTACAGGTACGCACAATTACAGCTCTGATCACTTCGGATCTTTCTAAGGGCGTATTGGGTATTGCTTCTTTGATCACAGCAACAATAATGTCACCAATACGAGCATATCGACGATTGCCAGCTCCTATGATTCGAATACACATCAATTCTCGAGCCCCGCTGTTGTCTGCTACATTCAAATGGGTCTGAGGTTGAATCATATTTTGTTTTTATCTGTTCTTTCAATGCACAAATAAATGCAAAGGGTTAAAAAGAAAAAGAAATATTGTTTGTCCAAAAAAAAACTTCCATTTGTTTTTATCCAAAAGATCTATTTCCTTTAGTTTTACATTCTTATCCTGAAATAATGAATTGAGTTCGTATAGGCATTTTCGATGCTGCTATTGCGATAGCCCTTCGGGCTATATTTTCGGCTACTCCGCTTATTTCATAAAGTATTCGACCTGGTTTGACAACAGCTACCCAATATTCGGGCGATCCTTTCCCTGAACCCATACGGGTTTCTGCGGGTCTTACTGTAACAGGTTTGTCGGGAAATATACGTACCCATATTTTTCCACCGCGACGTGCATTTCGTGTCATTGCTCTCCGCCCTGCTTCTATTTGTCTAGACGTGATCCAAGCGGGTTCAAGTGCCTGAAGAGCATATCTTCCGAAACAAATACGATTCCCCCGATACGATATTCCCTTCATTCTTCCTCTATGTTGTTTACGGAATCTAGTTCTTTTGGGGTTATAGTTGATGGTTATTTTGTAATTCCATCTCTACTACAGAACCGGACGTGAGAGTTTCTTCTCATCCGGCTCCTCGCGAATATAAAAATTCAAATTTCATTCAAAATAAATATTTTTCTTTTTATATAATGAATATATACATGTAATAATAATAATACACTGAATCAATAAATTCTTTTGGATTCATCTAGTTTACTAGATATTTTTATTTGGGTATATAATTAAATATTTAATCCTTTTTTGTTTTGTATATTTTTGTTTTTTTCTATATTATTAATTAAATTTTCTTTTTACAATCATTTTTTATTATATTGGATTGCTAAAATATGACGAATTCAATAAAAAAAAAAAGAATTTTCGCGGGCGAATATTTACTCTTTCAATATCTATTTTAGCTATAGAGCTAGCTTATCATTTTTCAGAATCTATGAATTGGTCTATGGTTCGTTCCGCCATCCTTCCCAATGAATCATCAGGATTCATTTTCAATTGAATCTTATGTATTCACGGGTTCCATCGTTCCCATCGCTTCTTGATTAATGGTTAGGTCTGAATTCTACAATGGAGCTCTTAATGAAATTTGTTCTTGAGCCAACCTTCTTAGTCGTTATTGCCTCAAAGCTCTTTATTTTTTATATGAACAGATTTATATCATATAATTATGTGTGAATCGGTATTGATGCTTTATTACATTTTATATTTTCATTTTATGAGATGTTTCAAAGACCTTACATATTGGAATCATATATCTTTTCTATTCTATTCATTTTTTTTTTCTTTCTCTCACCTTTCCATTTATCCGTATCTTTTTTTTTTTATTTTTTGTATTTTAATTGTTTATGTCAAAAAAATTTCAGTTGCTACAATGATAGGACTAAAATAGCATATCTTGACTGCTTCTTTGGATCCAGATAATGTGATGCGATGAGTTGGTTATTAGTTCTATAGTTATTAGTTCATACTTCGTACTATGTGTTCGTGTTTTTTCTTTTTTTTTTTAGTCTTAATTAATTTGAACAAAAACCGACGAGTCACACACTAAGCATAGCAATTTTATTTAAAGGGTCAATCGAATTTTTATTAAACCTTATGGGATTAAAAATTAGAATTGATTGAATGGAAAAAGAATGAAAAAGGTTGTCATTTTTTGTTCCATTGGTAAATCGAAACAGAAAGACAAGTGAAGTAAAGGCTTATTATTCCTCGTCTATAAATATCCAAATTTTGATACCCAATACCCCATAGATAGTTCGAACGGTGTAGGCACAATAATCAATTTTCGCGCGAATGGTTTGGAGGGGAACCCTACCCTCT